AAAGGTTTTTCGATGGATCGTGGGACACTTTTTTCTTCTGATTTGAGATATTATGGGCAATTAACCAACCTATTACTGTACTGAACTGAATCCGATGGTTTAAAATAAGTATCCAATTTAAAAATAGAAAATTCATTAAAAGTTGGTATCAAGCCGTTTTCTCCAAAATGGACTAGATTCTATTGAAAAAGAAATGATCAAAATTGAAGTTATTTTCAAATCTAATTCTTTTATTCCAAATATTCAAAAGTTACTTAAATAAGCGGATAAATTAATTTTTTTTACCTATGTAATTTGGAATTCTATTTTTTTTTTTAGTACTATCTATAATGACTGATGAATCAAGAACTTTCAATTAGAACTAAACTAATTCTGTCAATTGATTTTTTCTTACCGTCGTATCTGAAAAAATGGAAACTTAGGTAAGTGTTTTATCAACATATGTAGCAAAAGAAGATATCTAATTTAGCTCTTTCATGCCTACTATAACTAGTTATTTCGGTTTTCTATTGGCTGCTTCAACTATAACCCCAGCTCTATTAATTGGTTTGAACAAGATACGACTTATTTGAAATGAATTGAATGAACAAATTCATAAAAATAAATATTTCTCTTTCAGGTATTCTACGGCCCCTTCCCGTGTCAATTGTTAATTCTTGGTCATTGAGATTCGCGGATTTTTCAGATTAATATTTAGGGATAGATCTTACCTTTCTTTTTATCTCCTCAAACAAATCGAAATGATTGAAGTTTTTCTATTTGGAATCGTCTTAGGTCTAATTCCTATTACTTTAGCGGGATTATTTGTAACTGCATATTTACAATACAGACGCGGTGATCAGTTGGACCTTTGATTGAATAACATTTTTTTTTGATTGACCTCCTCCTTGCAGGAGGAGGTCAAATTCAAGTTGCAATTCAACTGTGTTTTGGTAAGTTTTTTTATTGTGATTCGAAATAACATAAACGGAATCACGCTCTGTAGGATTTGAACCTACGACATCGGGTTTTGGAGACCCGCGTTCTACCGAACTGAACTAAGAGCGCTTTCTTATGCCAGGAGATACGATTGTAAAGAAAAGGATTTTTGCATTTTTGTACCCCCAATGCGTCTTGCATACATTGGTATGCAAAAATGAAAGATTATGTCCGATTTTATTTAATTGATCTCACTCAATTAATCCCTCGTTACCGCCCATAGGAGAAGTAATAGGTAGGGATGACAGGATTTGAACCCGTGACATTTTGTACCCAAAACAAACGCGCTACCAAGCTGCGCTACATCCCTGTTTAAAATTGTTGTACAGTGTCATTGTACAAAATCCATGTCTTGTTTTCCATATCGTTATTTTCCCCTCTATCCATATAGAATTTTCTTGTCATTTCTTCTTTTTGGTTTCATATAATAAAATAATTATATACATCTGAAACCTAACGTATAAAAAAAGAATGAATATTTATCGGTAATGCTTAGGAAGAAGGGGATCCCCCTTTTTTAGGAACAGGGATAGGAAAATCTCATCTACTGTTCATTATACATATCCGTTTTTGTTAGGAATTCCGTACAAAAAAATACAAATGATCTTGAACTACAGCATCTGACCATATATGTATTACAATAAAGAAGGAGGATTTTCAATGCAAGATATAAAAACATATCTTTCCACAGCACCTGTGCTAACTACTCTATGGTTTGGGTCTTTAGCGGGTCTATTGATAGAAATTAATCGTTTATTCCCAGATGCTTTGTCATTCCCTTTTTTTTCATTCTAGTTATTGATATGCGAAAAAATGAAGAAAATTTGAGATACAATTCTACGCGACGTGACTAAAACTTCGCCCCCCCCCCTTTTTCAGTTCTTTAGGATAGGAAGGAAAGAAAAATAAAAAGTGTATTGAACCTCAGCAAAAATCCGGTGGATCTAAGATCCTATTTTGGAGAACAGAAATGGAAAGAGGGTCCAGTGTAAGGTAAATAAAAGCTTCACGAAAGCATAGCATAGAAAAAGATACTTAAATGAAATACTGGGATTAGAATACGAATAATTGATAGTTAGAAAAAATTGTATTACTTACATTATTACTATAGAAATAATATTCTATTAATATTAATTAGAATTACATAAATAATTAGAACGAAAACTTTAGAAATGGAATTTCTAGTTAGTAACTTCTATTGATATTTGATATTGATTTTTTTCTTTTTTGTTCTTTTCGTCTTCTTAGGTTCGGGTCGAAAATAGAAGAGTTAAGTCGATCAAACAAAAATTCAAAGGAGGTTCATGGCTAAGGGTAAAGATGTCCGAGTTAGAGTTATTTTGGAATGTACAAGTTGTATCCAAAATGGTGTCAATAAGGAATCGCCGGGCATTTCTAGATATATTACTCAAAAGAATCGACACAATACACCCAGTCGATTAGACTTGAGAAAATTTTGTCGCTATTGTCACAAGCATACGATTCATGGGGAAATAAAGAAATAGATCGAACGGAGCACGTGTGTATGATCTTTCAAATCAAAGGAGGAGGAAAAGGAAGAACTTAACATTACCACATATACATATATATATATAATATACAAAATACAAATAAAACCTATTTCGGTCGGATCTGAAATGAATAAAAAAATAGAATTTTAGAGATAAGGAATAAACCATGGATAAATCCAAGCAACCTTTTCGTAAATCCAAGCAATCTTTTCGTAGGCGTTTTCCCCCAATTGAATCGGGGGATCGAATTGATTATAGAAACATGAGTTTAATTAGTCGATTTATTAGTGAACAGGGAAAAATATTATCTAGACGGGTGAATAGATTGACCTTGAAACAACAACGATTAATTACTATTGCTATAAAACAAGCTCGTATTTTATCTTTGTTACCTTTTCTTAATAATGAAAAACAGTTTGAGAGAGCGGAGTCGGTCCCTAGAACTACTGGTCCTAGAACCAGAAATAAATAGATATACTCTTCCATTGATTCAAAACTCTAATTGGAACTCAAGCTCAGATTGATGTTTTGTTCGAAAAAGCCTCAAATCTGGATTTGATTGTTGTGTTATAAGAAACAATAAATAGGGAAAGGAAAGAAGGAATCTTTTTTTTGAAAGATGTTTATTCATTCCTACTACTTATCTAAATTTCTTAATTTATTTTTGTTCTATCTTCCCGGAGGCCGTTCTCCGGGGAATTCTGTTTTAAGCATTCCTATATATGACTTTAGAATAGAATCCCTTTTATCTTTTATTTGATAATCTTATTGGAAATCATGTAAAGACAATTCTTATTTGATATAGCTATTTGCGCAAGTATTTTACGATTAAGAAGCAATTGCTTTTTGTATAGATTGTGTATTAATCTACTATAACTATAGAATACCTCATTCTCACGAACTGCTGCATTTATCCGAGTGATCCACAAACGACGAAAGTCCCTCTTTTGCCTGCCCCTATCTCGATGAGAGGAAACCAAAGCTCTCATTTTCTGTTGAGTAGCGGTTCGGGTAAGCCTTGAATGAGCCCCTATAAAGGTTGATGCAAATAAACGAATTTTTGTTCGACGTCTCCGAGCTATATATCCTCGTTTAACTCTGGTCATTGAATCAAATTAAACTTTAATGAATAACTAATTGATTTCTCTTCTTTCAGTCATCCTTTTATCCCCCGATTGATTAATAACAAAACGGATTTTTCCGATATATAAAATATAAATTCCAATGGCTTTTGCTACTATGACCTTCCCAACCACTATTTTTTTTCTTCCAGGTATTTTACCTGGAAATAGGAAATTCTAGCGATTAAATAAAAGAAAAAAAAGTGGGTTCCGTCGTTTCTATGGTTACTTCGTAAACGGTGAGGTCCTCTCTATACACCGGAGCCCCCTCTTTCATTTAATCAAATGTTATTGTGAACTTGTATAGTTCACTCTCCTTGGCTCTACCAATCAATTATACAGTAATAGCTCTTTTCACAAGAAAGGATATCCATACAGTGACGGCATTTAATTATGAAAGTTGGCTAGGTAGCTGACCTTGTTAGTCCGTTCTTTCAAAAATAGGAACATAACCTTTTTACTTCTTATAGTACTATTTCCTCCGCTTAATGGATAACTATTTGCTATGCTACCAATGGGGAATTGCTTCTCATCTCAAATTGAGGTGATTGGATTTGCACCAATGGAAACCATAAATTTCAACTTCATACACAAAAAATATAGGTATATGATAGATCTTCATTTTTTTTTTTTTTTTAGTTTATTTTTAGATAGTAAATGGCTTTTTCCGCTCTATCTATCCTATTCATTGGTACTGGTGATTGGTACTGGAAAAATTGTTTCATTTGTTCGAACTCATGATCTAAACGAGTCGCACATACACCCTAGTACATGTTCCCCTACGCTGAGGACATCCTCGAAGCGCGGGGGATTTCGTGATATTTCTTATTGGCTGTCTTGTGTTTCTAATAAGTTGTTTAATTGTCGGCATATCATAATATATATAACAAAATAGGTTGGTTTAGATCGATCTTAACCTGATGATTGATGATTATGAATTATTTCCATTCAATATAAAATCGCGGAAAATTCGAATTATGGTTTGAAGCGGAATCATGTATTTACACGGAATCCCCAGTATTTTCATTTTCGACCGCTACAAGATCAACAATTCCATGAGCTTGGGCTTCTTTTGCTGACATAAAAACATCCCTTTCCATGTCTTCGGATATAACCCATAAAGGGTTGCCCGTTCTTTGTACATAAACCTTTGTGAGGGTTTCGCGAAGTTTCAGTAGTTCTTCCGCTTCCAGGATAAATTCGCCTGCTTGCGCCTCATAAAAAGAACTAGCGGGCTGGTGAATCATAACCCGGATAATATTTGATATAACATCATGCATAAACGGTTCTTCTATCTCGCACGATTGGGCTAAAGTAAGGGATAAAAAAACAAGAAGAAAAAAAAAACAAATAGAATTGAACAGCCGTACAGGCATCTTTTGTGCATTGCATACGGCTCTGCAATGGAATTTCCTTTCTATTCTATCGAAGAAAAAAAGAGAATCCATCCGATCCAGATCGTTGAATGATCCATTTACCACCCTTCCTTTCGTATTGTAGGAGTAAAAAAATACTATGATGGTTCTGTTGCTTTCTATATTTATCTCGTCTGCGATTTAGCAATCCCAAAGTTTCTTTTTGATATGATCAAATAAGGAAAAATGATCTTTTTTTTTTCATTTTCGCACTCTTTCTTTCGTAACATAAATATCAGAAGGAGACTTCTGGTGTGGAAGAAAAATGGTTTGTGACGCTGAAAATGTACTCCCGACACATAAATAAAATCAAATCGGAAATAACCTTTGTTTCATACTACTATCTCGATACAAAATCTCGTGTTAGGAAAAACAATAATAGTTTGTTCATATCGAACTCGAAGTGCCATGCTATTATTACCTATTATTCACATTCGATATGGCGAAGGCATAGTCTTCTTCTTTTTTTTCAAATAAAAACTCATTGGCGCCAAGCGTGAGGGAATGCTAGACGTTTGGTAATTTCTCCTCCGACCAGAATAAAAGATCCCATTGAAGCGGCCAATCCCATGCATATTGTATGTACATCAGGCGAAACAAATTGCATAGTATCATAAATGGCTATTCCTGGTATTACCCATCCGCCGGGGGAGTTTATAAACAAATAAAGATCCTTAGTATCATCTTCTATACTGAGATATACCATGAGACCAACAAGTTGATTTGAGATCTCGCTATCAACTTCTTGGCCTAAAAAAAGTAATCTTTCTCGATAAAGTCGGTTGATTAGGACAAAATTGTATCCCTTTTGAACCGTACGTGCACCTTTGGATGCATACGGTTCAAAAAAATTGCGAAAAAAAGAATCAACGTGTCGATTCCAATCCTATCTCTTTTTTTTACAGATTTCCGTTTTTCTAATGAAAATGAAGGGGTTTTTCTTCTATTTTTCAAAAAAATATGAGTTTTAGCTCCCTTCCCTAAAAAAAAGAATTTACTGAACTTAACTTATTTATTTTTATTGAATTAACCTTCATTGATGTATTGTTTCGTCGAGATTCAAATCACGATGTCATTTTCTTGTTCCTGAATGGGTCCTTTCAATTCTTTTAGGTTCATGTTCTACTCCGGGGAAAGATCTACCCGAATTCTATTTGCACATATAGGACAAATGATCTCAGTACCATTTCTTTTTGCTACGACTTTTTCAATTCGTTTTATGCCTCCCCCAAACTATTCGATGTATTCATCATACTGGTTGGCATGGCAGTTTGAGATCACCCCTATAATTAAATACTAAGAATCGTCTATGCTACAAGTGGTAATTCTACATATATTACTATTACCAATTTGGTATTTTCTGAACGGAGCCTGGATACTTGATTTTATTAGTCCAAGTCAACCATAAATTCTTCTAATTGATAATATTGATCCTCAATATAAATTAATCTAATTTCACTTCACGCTCCGAATGATTGATTCTTCAATCAATACAATATTTCTTGGGCGAAACAGAGGATATCTCAATCGGGGGAGAAAACGGGTAAATCCCATATGACCCAATATGTCTGACAAGTCGCACTATACGTCAACCCAAACTGCATCTTCCTCTCCAGGACTCCGAAAAGGTACTTTTGGAACACCAATAGGCATTAAATTAAAGAAAAAAATTAAGTACTATACTTCACTTTAATATGGAAACGTAAGAATCAGTTTATTGTCTTCATCATTTTTTTCTGTTTATTCTAGTTTATACATAAATTGGAAGGTTTTTAGAGAAAGACAGAATGAATAAATCAAAATTTGAATGAAGGGACCGACTGTTCGAATAATAAACAAGTATCCATGCATTCGTTCCCACAAAATGGGACCAATGCTCCCATTGCGTATTGGCACTTATCGGGTATAGAATAGATCTGCTTCTCTTTGTTCTTACGAACAGAATTTTTCCGTTATTTTCAACGGAATAGAATAAATAGTAACCTTTTCTCATACAGAATCCGCTGAAAAGTACATAACATAGTATATTCCAATGCGATAAAGTTACATAGTGTCTATTTTTCTTTGATAAAGGGGTATTTCCATGGGTTTGCCTTGGTATCGTGTTCATACTGTCGTATTGAATGATCCCGGTCGATTGCTTTCTGTCCATATAATGCATACGGCTCTAGTTTCGGGTTGGGCCGGTTCGATGGCTCTATACGAATTAGCGGTTTTTGATCCCTCTGACCCCGTTCTTGATCCAATGTGGAGACAAGGCATGTTTGTTATACCCTTCATGACTCGTTTAGGAATAACCAATTCGTGGGGTGGTTGGAGTATTTCAGGAGGAACTATAACCAATCCGGGTATTTGGAGTTATGAAGGCGTGGCAGGGGCACATATTGTGTTTTCTGGCTTGTGCTTTTTGGCGGCCATCTGGCATTGGGTGTATTGGGACCTAGAAATATTCTGTGATGAACGTACGGGAAAACC